TAAACTATTTGTCGAACAAAGAATGAGACATAATAAAGATAGTATTCAGAATGATGAAAATTTGAATCTTGACACATATTCTATCTTGATAGGGACTTGATAAAATCCCAAATGGATGAATAAAGCTTATTTAACTATAAAATGAAAAAATGAGTTATACTTTTTGTTTCATGGTAAGTCGTTGCTAATAGTTTTGACTTGAAGGAGCTATTGAAGTTGGACATAAAAAAGAATTCTACAAGAATCTGGAACTCTACCTTTATTTTATTTTCCAATTTTTGGAGTGCCAGATCTTATTAATTTGGATTAATTAGATGGATCTTAAGTCTTCAGTTCAGATCAAACAAATTTTGTTACTTTAACAAGTAAATAAGTTAAGTAAGTTAAGTTAAATTGAATATTATATTCATTTAATTTAATATTTCATATATTTATTAATAAATTAGAACTTTTATTATTTTATAAATTCAATATTTTTGAATTATAAATATAATTAATATAAATAAATATTTTTAAATTTTAAATAAATAATATAAAAAAATAGATTTATGAATGATCAATCAATTAGAGTAATGGCCTAGCTAGTACCTAGCTAGGCCGTGGAAATAAAATATAAAATTTTTTATAGTATAAAAAAGTAAAGTAAGGTATTTTTCTATTTGAAATATCCGTTTTGAATTATTATCGTTATCTAAATTTAATTGTTGGTTAAGTCAAATTCAGAGATATCTTATTGACCCTTATTTTATGACTTAGCTTTATCTTATATCCTTATATTTACATATATTTTTTTTATTTACCTTCTATTTATATTTATTTATATATATACTTATATTACTTTACTATTAGTAGTATTAGTATTTTTTGACTACTATTTAATAATTTTATTAAATAAAAATAAAAATATTAGTCCTAAATATTGGCCTTAGTCTATTCTATTTTTTTATTTAACTTATCTTTCAACCCATGTGTTATATACTTTTTTGTTGTGTTGTACAATATTTATTATATATTTATTATGTTAATAATTGCCATATCCTATATATAATATATAATATGTTAGTTACATATAATACTTATATTATAATAATATAATTTGTTATTTGATTTAAGATTTAATAAGTTTAATAAAAATAAATAAAAAAGTAAAGTAATATTTTTATTAAATTAAAAGGGGTAAGGCGGATTTTCATCAATCAATCGTTACTTTAAGTGTCACATAAACATAAAAAATCCCAATTCCAAATTTGGAGAGATGGCTGAGTGGACTAAAGCGGCGGATTGCTAATCCGTTGTACGAGTTATTCGTACCGAGGGTTCGAATCCCTCTTTCTCCGCTTTCTCTGGTCACTTGATACTTTTGAATTCGAAAAATCTTGATCCTTTGTTTTATTTTATCATAGTTAAATGTATGCAACAACATAAAAAAATATTCAGAAAACGCAAGGAAAAATGAGAAACTCTTAGTTTTTTATTTTATTCCTCGCGCCCAGGATTACGTCCTGGATCATTAGATAAGAATCCAAAAATGAAGAGAGAAACAAAGAATATCACTACTGTATAAACGAAGAGTTTGAGAGTAAGCATTACAGAATCTCCAAGATAAGATCATTTTGGGGGTAAAAGGGAATAGATTCTCCATTTGAGTTTTGTTGTAACACATGTACTATTTTGATTTGACATGATACCAAAATATGAAAAAAAAAGAACAAATTCTTTTAATTAAGTGTTTTTTTTCTAAATCTAAAAAAAATGAATTTGAAAATTCATGAATTTATTTGTAATTAAGATTCTTATTTTTCGTTACCAATATTATTATTGTAATATTAGCAATTAGGTATCGTGTAAAAACCTAATCTAAAAAAGTCCTTGCTTACCAGAAGGGGGGCGAAAGGGAAAATAGACTGATCCAAATTTATCGCCGCCCTTATCCAATATACAAGAATTTAAATTTTTTTATAGAAGATTTGTAATGTAAGACTCATATGATCTTATCAATAATTGTTAAATTTTTTTTTACCGAATAAATCATGACTATTTTCATTATAGTATTAAGAACTTCATCGAAAACTTACAGCAGCTTGCCAAACAAAAGCTAAGAGAAAGAAAAGTACAGGTATGACGGGCATAATGTCTATGATTGGATTGAAAAGAGCATAAGCCTCGGGCAATTTCCCGAAGAAAAAACTGCTTGAAGAAAGGGCAGAATTAAGACAAATACAGATTAAACTAAAAAAGATATTAAGCATAACAAACGAACATTTGTTTTTGTAGATAATTTAGTTTTTATTGAATTATTGATATACGGGAAAATTGAGAAAGAAGGTAGGTAAAAAAGCCTTTTTTTCTTTGATTTAAACTCCCCCCCAAAATCAAAATCTAAAATCCTCACATTTTCAAATGAGAATACAAGGAATTACACTTTCATACAATATCTTAATTGAATTATATGTAATCATCAATGAATTTTTTATTCTATATCGATATGTATCGAATACCAGCAAAAATAACATCCTATCCGTATTTATTTTTTTTATTGTCATATTGTCTGAAATTAAGTCTGGAATTGACGAATGTCCCAAAAAGGTACTAACGTTTATTAGTATCAAATAGAAATCTAAATGGGGCGTGGCCAAGCGGTAAGGCAGCGGGTTTTGGTCCCGTCATTCGGAGGTTCGAATCCTTCCGTCCCAGATCAATTCTTCAGAATAAAAGTGCGAAAAATCTCTCCATTTATTAAAGCCTAAAGTAAGTGAATAGGATATTCTACAGTCTATGTAGAAACTAAACAAAAGAATAGAGGTTTTTGGTGATAATTCTATCACTGGTTTTAAATTAAAGCCCCTCAAAATGAAACTGAGATGGATTAAAATTAAAATAGGAATATCAAACATATTTTGACCCATTTACTTTCGTATCCGGTTCAAATGAAAAAAAAAAAATAACGGCCTCAACCTTACCTTATCATATATATATATGAGATATTTTTCATTCCACACCCATTAAATTAAAATAAAAAACCGCGTGGGTTTCTCAATATATCTGGGTTTCAATTAAACCATTGATGATTCAATTGGACATAGTCAAATTCGTGTATCTATTTTTACTTTAATGAATGAGATATCCACTAAAAATTATTAGCTACTTGTTTACGATTGTGAGTACTGCTTGATTGAAGAAGAAATTGAATTCAGTAACTATTGAAAAACATATTTACAGTCATAGTGTTTTAGTACTCGAAGAAATGGAAGTGTGAGAAATCCATTTTATCGAGAAAAGAGACTTCTGATTTCTTTTTTTAGGCCTAAAATGGATTTTGAGAAAAATGGGATCCTTTTTTTTCATGACTGATCATTCCAAACAATTTGTTGAAGATGTAAATAGGTCTTAACCAACTTCCCTCTTTTTTTGTAAAAAATATAAAAGGGTTTCCTTCATAGGTTAAAATATGGGGGTTAATTTGGATTCTTTTCTTGCTGAGATTTCTTAGGATAAAGACTTTTTTATCCATAAACATAAATAAAAGGGAAATAGATCAAAAAGTATGTACTGAAATGTACCGATTGAGCCAATGACTATTCATGATTCCATATTGAATCAATTCCATTTCGGTTCGAAATTAGAGGAATGTTATGGTAAAACTTCGTTTGAAACGATGTGGTAGAAAGCAACGTGCGACTTGAAGGACGTGATCACTTATGTGGATTTTGACATCCACCATTCTCTATAGAAATGAGGACGCTCTTGGCTCGACATGGTTTGTTCTATTCCACTAGGAATCCCATTTTGTTGGGTTGTAAGTAATAAGTAAATAGTACACGATGAAGCTCGAGTAGAAAGTAATGATTCATTTATCATATTGAGGGAAAGAATCTAGGGTTAATGCCAATCAACAAGCTGGACCAACTTTGTAAATATATCTTCAATTTATAAATCGAAAGATTCAAATTCTAACAATTTGAAATCCAAAAGTCAAACTTGTTGAAATTGGTAAAACTATTTTGATCAAAAGTGTAAAACAAGGGAATCCATCGTTCGAATAATTTTTCCATAGAAAGGAAGGGTATGTTGCTGCCGTTTTGAAAGGAGTAAAATCACCGAAGTAATGTCTAAACCCAAGGATTCAACAAAGCAAAGATTAAGGATTCCGGAACAAGGAAACACTATTTTCAACTGTCTCAACAATTGAATCAAAATGAGGAATTAGAATAAGGAATAAAATTCAAATAGATTTGAGATGAGACAAACAAAAAAGGTTACAGACGACTCAATAAATTCTAAGCTACGGATTCCTATTCGAATTCTTTCAGAGCTACCCAACTTGAGTTATGAGTACAAATGAATGAAGTTTCGTTTTTCTTTATTTTATGGAAAAATAAAAAACAATTCCAATCATAGTCTAATTCATGATTTTATTTATGGATTCAGTTTGCCGCTATACCATTATACTATACCATTATGATTATCACTATATTATGATATAACTATTGATATTTTTTTTTTATATCATTTCCTTTTTATATCATCATTTTTATATCATTTAATATATAATTATTATTTAATATTAATATAATTAATATAATTAATAATAAATAAATAAAAAAAAATTTTAATTTTATTAAATTGAATCAATCGCTTTAGAATCATTCTTTCTTGCTTGAGCCGTACGAGGAGAAAACCTCCTATACGTTTCTCGGGGGGGCATTGCTTATCTATCCCAATGAGCCATCTATCGAATCGTTGCAATTGATGTTCGATCCCGAAGAGAAGGAAGAGATCTTCGGAGAGTGGGTTTTTATGATCCGATAAAGAATCAAACTTATTCAAACGTTCCGGCTATTTTATATTTTCTTGAAAAAGGAGCTCAACCCACAAGAACTGTTCATGATATTTTTAAGAAAGCGGAATTAATTGTCTAAAGAACTTTGAATTAATTATTTGAATTAATCAAAAGATTTTTGAAATACAAATAAAAAATGGTAGTGCCTAGTATCTAGTATATAGCTTTGTATAATTTTTTACTCAACACTTACCCTTTTTTTTTCTATTCACACCTACTTTTTCTTGTTTTGGAAATTTACCAACAAAAACGAGTTTATCTTGCTTATTGTACTTCTATTCATTGAATAAACCCGAGATTTTTTCCACTTCTTCCTTATTTTTTTCTCCACATTTCTTATTTATTTTATGTCGTGCCAATCCAACACAAGTCTTTATTTTTTTTATTCAATTAATTGGATTTGTTTTTTTTTTCAACATGCAATTCATATTGACAATGGTGTATTGAACAAATATAATTCGATCGTAAATAAATGGATCCGTCCCACCCATATTTATACTGGTTATATTGGTTCTTTATTTCAATTATTAATGAATGAAAAATTATTTGAATTGATAAAAAATTGAAATAAAATATTTATCTGGAAATCCGTTGTATTTTAATCGAATTCCCCCGGTTTTCTTTAATTTAAATAAAACTTTAATTAATAGAATCATAGATTTTTTCTTTTCAAATTTGTTGCTAATTAAATTTCAATATTTTTTTGGTGGGATCGTGCAATCAATTTATTTGAAAATGAAAATATATTTGTATTTTCATTTCGATCATATCTATTCTTCACATATTATATATTTTGGGGGGTTGCTAACTCAACGGTAGAGTACTCGGCTTTTAAGTGCGGCTATGATCTTTTACACATTTGGATGAAGCAACGAATTCGTCCAGACTTTTGGTAGAGTCTATAAGACCACGACTGATCCTGAAAGGTAATGAATGGAAAAAATAGCATGTCGTATTATATTAATTAGTAATGTAGAACTCTAAGATAAGAATGGATCATCCTTACTGGATCGGTACAAAACCTTGATTTTAGGAAGGGGACAAAATGAATTCACATTTACCGTTTGGTCGAGTGAATAAATGGATAGAGTTTTATGGCTCCAATTCTAGGCAAAGAAAAAGCGACGAGCTTATGTTCTTAATTTGAATGTTTACCCGATCTAATTAGACGTTAAAAATGGATTAGTACCTGATACGGGAAAGGGTTCTCTTGTGAGTGGATCATCAATTACTTTTTTTAATGAATCCTAACTATTCTCCATTATAGATAGGGTAGAGTGGAGATGGATGTGTAAAAGAAAGAGCATTCTGATAAAGAAAATTGATTCCAAAATCAAAAGAGCGATTGGGTTGCAAAAATAAAGGATTTTTAACCTTTTCTTTTTCTTGTTATGTTAACGAACATAAACCAATTGGATCTGGAAAGATAGGAAGAAAATCTGGAGATTGGACTCTCAGTAACTTATTCTTACTGTATAAATACCTTATATACATACTTGTTCTGGCCATATCGCACTATGTATCATTTGCTGATCCAAGAAATGCTTCCTGTCTCTGGTTTAAGTATAATTAAATATGGAAGAATTAAAGGGATATTTAGAAAAAAGTAGATCTAAACAACAACACTTCCTATATCCGCTTCTCTTTCAAGAGTATATTTACGCACTTGCTCATGATCATGGTTTAAATGTAAATGGTTCAATTTTTTATGAACCCGCGGAGATTTCAGGTTATGACAATAAATTTAGTTCATTACTTGTGAAACGTTTAATTACTCGAATGTACCAACAGAATTATTTGATCAGTTCTGTTAATGATTCTAAACAAAATAGATTCATTGGGCATAACAATAATTTTTATTCTCAAATGATATCAGAGGGTTTTGCTGTCATTGTGGAAATTCCTTTCTCATTGGGATTAGTATCTTCCCTCGAAGAAAAAAAAGAAATACCAAAATCTCAGAATTTACGATCTATTCATTCAATATTTCCATTTTTTGAGGACAAATTATCACATTTAAATTGTGTATCAGATATACTAATACCCTATCCCGTACATCTAGAAATCTTGGTTCAAATTCTACAATGCTGGATACAAGATGTTCCCTCTTTACATTTATTACGATTCTTTTTTCACGAATATCATAATTGGAAAAATCTCATTACTCCAAAGAAATCTAACTATTATGGTTTTTCAAACGAGAATCCAAGACTATTGTTGTTCCTATATAATTCTTATGTAGTTGAATGCGAATCCATATTAGTTTTTCTCCGTAAACAATCCTTTTATTTACGATCAACATTTTCTGGAACCTTTCTTGAGCGAACACATTTCTATGAAAAAATAGAACAACATCTCGTAGTACTTTGTTGTAATGATTTTCAGAAAACCTTATGGTTGTTCAAGGATCCTTTCATGCATTATGTTAGATATCAAGGAAGAGCAATTCTGGCTTCAAAAGGGACTCATCTTCTGATGAAGAAATGGAAATATTACTTTGTCAATTTTTGGCAATGTCATTTTCACTTTTGGTCTCAACCCAGTAGGATCCACATAAACCAATTCTCAAATTTTTCTTTCTATTTTCTGGGTTATCTTTCAAGTGTACCAATAAATCCTTCAGCAGTAAAGAGTCAAATGCTAGAGAATTCTTTTTTAAT